AAAATTGCTCATGCATTTGCAATATATTGACTTGAATGACATTAGTATTCCAGCCAACCCAGATTATACCCTTAGGGGAAGTATGAGAATTGCTACTCCAAGTCCAGGAGCTAGCAATTTCCTTCATTATTTTTGGAGCATTTTTTGTTGGGATGTAATCTTTTTTTTTGATAAAAGGTCAATTTCATTAAGCTCAATAAGAAACAAACAATGGGAGGGATGAAAAAAGCCCCACATTCATGGGGGAAAAACCCCTCCCAATCAACTGTTCATGTTACATAGACAATATGAGGCATCAGCCTCATTACAATCAACAATTGAACAAAAGACTCACAAACTATCAAAGCAAGCTAAGTCTAAAGTACTAATCTTCTTAGGCAATAGCTGGCTGCATCTTCCTTTTACTTGACCTCTGATGACTTTGAAGACAGATTGAACAGTTGGAAGATAATGTTCCCATAACACCGTGTTCCTGCACTTCCACACATAATACACACAAGCAGTAATACTGGTAAGAGAAAGTTTTTTGATGAAAGAAGACTTACCATTCTTACCTCTACATTTGTCTGTCCAGAACCAAAATCCACTGATGGATTTCCCAGTATAACTCCACTGCAACCACTTGCCAACCTCCGCAAGAAGCTGGTGGCTAAAGTGGCAGTTAAAGAACAAATGAGGGATAGTCTCAGAAGACAAGCCACAAAGGAGGCACTTGTCATCATCCTTGACTCCTAGCTTCCTCAACCTGGCACAAGTAAGTAATCGATCCTGAGTCAACAGCCAGCAAATAAATGAATGTCCCTAGACATTTCTTTTGTTCCAAACCCATTTTACCCACAAATTCTCACTCTTTTGAGCAATATTCCATACATACTTACCTATTGCTGCAGTATTCCATAATTGAGAGTCTCTAATGCCAAGGCCTCCAACACTTTTCTTATCACAAATAATCCTCCAGGCAACTAAAGGAGATTTTTTAAGGTTTGCACAACCAGTCCAAAGGAAAGCTCTACAAACACTACATATCTTATTAAACAGCTTTTGAGGAAGCAAAAAGACAGTAGCCCAATATGTATGTAATGATAATAACACAGAGTTTCTCAATTGAACTCTACCAGCATAGGATAAGTTCTTGGTACCCCACATTCTAAGCTTAGTCTCATCATCCACATTAGCACAAAATATCTCAGACTTCTCATTATTAGCATATAGACCAGATGCTTCAGAGAATGTATGTAATGCTCTCATGAGCAAAAGAAAGGAAGCATAATTACCTTTACAGAAAAGAACTAAATCGTCTGCAAAACACGGATGATTCAGATTCATGGCCTTACATCTAGGGTGAAACTGGAACTGATCCAACTTACCCACATATGTCAACAGTCTAGAAAGATATTCCATGGATATGACAAATAATAAGGGGACCGCAGGTCTCCTGTCTCAGTCCTCTTTTCCCTTCAAAATAAAATACCCATGCAGTGAACCATTAAGGGAAATAAAGAACCTTGGGGAAGTAACACAGACCATAATCCAGTCAATCAACTTACTAGGGAAGTTTAAAGCAACAAGCATTTCATGTAAAAACTTCCACTCCACAGTATCATAGGCTTTTCTAAGGTCAATTTTAACAAGAAAGGCAGAGGGAGCATGCTTCCTACCATACTGTCTCAAAAGATCCTGAATGACCGTGATGTTGTGCACAATCTTTCTATTAGCTACAAAGCCAGACTGATTAGGAGAAACTATCTGAGGCAGCACAAGTTTCATTCTAGAACAGAGCATCTTTGTAATGCACTTATAAAGCAAAGAACAACAGGAAATGGGTCTAAATTGTGACACATGAGTAGGATGATAAGTTTTAGGAATTAGGGATATAGAGGTGGAATTCACCTCTTTCAAAAGTTTACCTGTCCTGAAGAAATTCAACACAGCTTTCACAACATCATCCCCAACCAAATGCCAAGCATCCTTGAAAAATTGGCTTCCAAAGCAATCTGGCCCAGGAATTTGAATAACAGCAATGCTCAAAATTGCATTATGCACATCAACAGAAGTAAAATCAGCAGTCAAAGCAGCATGCATATTCTCATTCACAATAGGGCCAAGAGCAACAATATCAGGCTTAACACTTTTAGTAGAAACAGAGGTCCCAAGGATAACCTTATAGTAATCTACAAAAGCATTAGCCACATCTTCAGGCTGATTAACAATTACACCATTCAAATTCTCAATAGAATGAATGCTACTATGACACTGTCTCATTCTAATACTAGCATGAAAGAATCTTGTATTAGCATCACCATCCTTTAACCACATTAGCTTGCTTTTCTGTCTAAGAAAGGATAGATAGGCAGAATGAGCAAACATATACTGGTTATTAGCCTCTCTTTCAGCATTAATTAATTCAAGATTATGAGGGTCAGCATGCAACTTTCTTTGACAATCCTTCAATCTTTGAGCAGCCTCACTATCAGAATTCCCCACATCACTAAACCCATCCCTATTCAACTTCCTAAGAACAGGCTTCAGATTTTTCAATTTCCTAACAAGGACATACATAGGAGTGCCATCTACCCTAAATGTCCAATTGTCAGCAATTAATTTCAAGAAATCAGGATGTAAACTCCACATGTTGCAATATTTAAACACTCTCCTCCCTACAACAATATCAGGATGAAAAGAGAATAGGCCAGGAGAATGGTCAAATAGACCTTCAGGCATGAAATAAACCTCTGCAGTAGGGAACAGGGACAAGCATTTATCATTTGCAAGAACCCTATCAATCTTGCTACACACTCTATTAAGACCATCCCTTTTATTTGTCCAAGTATAGTAACAACCAGTAGATGGAATATCTTCAAGGCCACACAAGGTTATGTAGTAGCTTAAGCGAAGCTTAAGGACAGACAACTTCTAAAATCACAAATTTCAGACAAGGAAACAGGATGACCTATCCTATCAGTGAGATTCAGAGGACTATGAAAATCCCCCCCCACCATCCAAGCAGTGTCAATGGAGAAACTCATTTCACACAAATCATTCCATAACTTTTATCTCAACTTACTATCATTGCATGAAAAGGATTATTAAGGGTAGTAACAGAAACAGAAGATTCATCCATTCTAACAGGATTTCGTGGTTGTTCAAAACCATCAGCATCAACTCTGGAAACAACCTGACTAGCTCTACCATTAGATACATTAACTCTGATAGTATCCTTCCTGACCCATCTCCTTGGAAGTCTAACCTCATTAGCTCTACACTCTTCTGTTTCATGACCAAAACTATGACATCCAGTACAAAAAATAGGTTTCCATTCAAAATCAACAGAAACATGTATCAAAGTATCATGTTCATTTAAGAATGAAATAGTTTCAGGCAAAAGGTCCTTTAATGAAACATCAACCAACACTCTGGCAAAACCCAGTTGCAATCCTGAATACCCTTATCTTTGATATAATAAGAGTGCACCCATCTTACCCACAACTTGTCAGCCTTGCAAGTAAGAGCCCACAAGAATTTTATAATAGCTGCAACATTCCATTTTTCCAAATCTCTAATATTAATACCACCAGCACATTTTGGCAAACAAAGAGTTTCCCAAGCAATTAAAGCTCTTCTAGAAGCATCAGCCCTACCAGTCCACAAAAAAACCTACAATACCTCTGAACTTCTCTCACAATTTTCTTGGGCAGAATAAACAATTGACACCAAAATAGATACTGCTTTTCTCTAGATTTGCTTCTAGACCAGAAGCCTTTGAGAAATTTGAGAAAGCTTGCATAATTAACTGCAAAGAGATAGTATCAGCTCGAGCAAACAGTAAAAGGTCATCTGCAAATAACAGGCGAGTGATATTGAGCCTCTGACATCTAGGATGGAAATTTAAATAAGGGATATCCGCCAACATTTTAAGGTTTCTGGACCATACCCAAAGCAAACAAAAAAGGAGAGAGGGGATCCCCCTGTCTTAGACCTTTTTTAGCATCAAATGGATGAGAAGGCTGCCCATTGATCAAGACAGAGTATGAAACTGTTGAAATGCAAGTCATAATCCAGTTAACAAAGATTGTAGGAAACCCCAACTCATGTAAGACCATTTTTAGGAAAGCCCATTCCACTGAATCATAGGCTTTCTGACGGTCTATCTTAATCATAGCTCTTGGAGAAATATTACATCTATTGTAACCCTTTACCAGGTCAGTAGCCATAAGAATGTTGTCATTGATCTGCCTTCCGTAAGCTTCGCTTAAGCCCAGGAACAAAACCAGATTGAGCTAAATCCACAACTTGATGAACTACCTTCTGAAGCCTTGCAGTGAGGTGAAAAACCTATAGCTTTGACTCCGGATGGATGGGGCTTTTCATTCATGTTATTCTTTGAACGATTGTGATTTCAGAGAACGTGGAGAGTGAGAGGTCTTTTGATTGAGAGAGCCAGAGCCCTTCAGTGGTACAAGGAAAATTCCCAATGGGGGAGCATGCGCCCAGAGAAGAGAAGCGCCTAAGCAAAGAAGGTTTACTTGGAAGTTGTTCAGTTAGAGAGAGGGCGCCCCAAGCCAATGGTGACCGAAAAGCACCCTAGATTTTCTTGACTATCGAACACTTTTAGTGCATCTATTAAATAGATCTACAAGACGATTAAACTCTATATGCCATTAGATTAGCGGGTTAAATTTAATCAGATGTGAAATGATATTCGTCCCTTCGTAGTGGAGCCTCTCTTGTATAAATAGGAAATAAGTGGATTTGTTATTTCCAACTAGAGATGGAGATAGTAAAGCCGATGACAGATTTATGTAAGGGTCTTTATGCCCGAACACGAAGACGAAAACGAACTTCTCTGTCTATAGGTCCGGAAAGGGTTAGTCTGCTTTTTTAAGAAGTAAAAAAAAAGTTTCTAAAGAAAAAAATCTGCTGTAACTAGTTAGCGAAGAGCCTGACTGCCAGAGCTAGTAAGCTATATGAAGGAGTAGCGCGAAGATTTCCCACTCTCTCTTGTCTGGTCTTAGCACTGTAAGCATATCTTTTCCTTTTGCGCATACCTTATTTCTAGATCTATTTCTATTATCTGTGTCAATTACCTTACCACGAAAGGCTTCTCCAGGAAAAGATTCTTATCGAGATGCCGAAAATCCGGTCTTACATCACATAATTACATAATTGAATACGGGAGGCTTTCGGCAAAAGAAGATGTTCGGTGGTTCTGAAAGGTTATAGAACAGTACAAGGCCTTATTAAGGGATAAGGATATGGAAGTATGAAAGAGTTTTCAATCCAGAATAAAAGCCTAGGAGGATTCCAAGAAAAGAGGATTACAGACTTCTCCAACAGGCAAGAATGCTGGTCCCGAATCTGGTTCCGGATCGGGAGAACCACTGACTTTGCTACTACTTCCACTGGGTGGTCAATCAAAGCAATTGGTGAAACTGCTGTGGGATTTTCTGCACTGAAACCTAAAGCTACTTTGATTCTTCGTTTCGACCGTATATATGAACAATCAATCTATTCATTCATACCTGGCTAAAACACTTTCCATTTTCCATATCCCACTGCTCATGAGTGAAAGTTCGCGCTCCATAGCCCCGAATGGAAGTCAAGGCTTCTCAGCGGGCACGTGTGTCGGCAAGCTGTTGTTTTTCACCTTCGAAGAGAACCTTACCATATGGGCTTTGTATGCCGAGCCAGGGCAGTGAAAAGATTAGCTAAAGGAGTAAGAGATGTACTAGGATATTAATGGAATATGTCCCTTTCGTAGATGCATAAATCCTTCCGTAAAAAGCCAATAAGAAGTTTAAATCATTTTCAAAATCATGAAATTCAAATTGCGTCGGTGACCATTGAAACTTGCGAAGACCAGACGGCAATGGTTGTCCATAAAATGTGGTCGATGGAATCCGACTTAGTAGGGACTCAGAAGGGAGAGGGCCCAAGACGTGGGAGGGTAGAATGCCGACGGTATTACCTCCGCCGAGGCCTGTAGTAGGCTATTGACCGCTAACTTCTGCAAGACAAACCCTACAATGGACGCAGAGAATCAGGAGGATTGTAAACCCACTGTCAAGTCACTATGCCCGGGAAAACTCTCTCCCCAGCGAGATCTGGTTGGTGCGTAAGACTGACTTCCAAGAACCCCACTGAGGCGATGGAATCCACTCGTGGTAAGATGGAATCCTACTTGGAAACTCACCTTATCAGGCGGTATCCAAAATAACTATACCGGCAGTGCAAAAAGACAGTGTCCAACGCGTGGTCTAAATCGCTTGTTGTTTCGCAAGGGTTAGATTTGGTCCAAGCCCTCCAAATAAAGGAAAGGCCTTAGTAAGACTTTTTGTTGCAAAATGAGTTTTGTATAAAACCCCTGCGGCTGGCTCAAACTGCAAATAGGACTCGAGAGCCACAACAAAGAAAGCGGGTAGGGTGCACGTAGGAGCATCATCAGGATAGGTAGGCGCTACTGATTCCTGGTGTGTTCCCGTGCGGTATCCCGAAAGAACTCAACAACCGAAAGAAGGCTGCTCCTTTAGAGATTTCTCTGCATGCTATACCTATACTCGAGGCGGCTCCATACTGGTAACAAAATAGTTATGAATACCTTTTATTAGGATAGAAGGATTAATGGATTATGGAAAGGGATTGGATTTTAAAGGTCTAATCTTTTCCTTCGGTTCGGGAAAAACTGTCTCCTTTGCCTTCCGTACGGAGCTGCACCCAAAGACGAAGCATTCCGGTCTGGGACTGGCAACCCACATCCCGACACGCTTCTCTCTTGCTGGGAGTTTCCTCTGGGCAGTCCATAAACTTAACAATCAGGATTCCCTCATCCATCACAATTAATCTGAACCTTCAATAAACAAAAACTAAGAAAAGAGCAAATAGAATCGAATTCCGGTGGAATTCTCCTTCTATTTGTATTCATAACTAACCAGGTGGTGAGCGGAGAGGCAGGGCAGCCCTCGGGATGTCTTCCCATGCAAGCAATTCACTCAAGTCCTTTCAAGCGGACTTAGTAAGTCCACTAGCAAGACTTAAGTACAATAATGCCCCTTCCGCTACTAAGCCTTACGGGAAGGATGTTTGGCGAGGAACGGAGGAAATCATCCGATTCGCCGACACTTTGAAACTCTATAAGCCTATGGTAAACGGAAGACTCATAATGAAATGTCAACTCTTCGTTCGGGAAAAGACTGACTCAATAGTTTATTTGTTATAAGGGCACGGGCGGATTCAGGGAGGGTGGGAATTTTGCAAGAACTTGTTCGTGTCGTGCGTGGGTGTTCCCGTTTGAAATGGGGTGAATGGTGTCTCGTAAGAGACTCCCGAACGGATTTCAGTCCTTCTGGTGTAGTTCTTTGCCGGAAGTTCTAAGCTTGATCTTCGACCGGAACTAACTGTAGTTTTAAGTTCGAAACGATCTGCGACTGCTCCTGCAACCGTTGTTACGGGACCCGTACATTCTCTAGCTAAGGCAAGTAGCTAGTCCCCGGCTAAAGAGAAGTCTGAGGTGACATCAACAACTCCTAGCTTCATTGCCCAAAGCTACCAAGCCAACTCTGTTCCTAACTTGTGTGTATATCCGCTCGCTACCTTTCACTTAGGTGAAATAGTTTCAAACGCCCTTACGAATAGGATTTTCAATTTAGTACTTCACTTCCGCAGTTAGATTTCCGGGAATAGTGGAAAAAGATAAAAAGTACAAGATCCGAAGGCTCATTCGCCATCCAAAGCCGATACTGAAGTGTTGGGGCTAGGTCACCAAAAAATTCCCAGAGATTGAACGTAGGTTCTGTGAGACAATTCTCTCCCAAACCACATACTTCTTCTAAGATTTCTTTTCGTTGATGGAGATCCGAGATGCATGCCCTTGAAGCCCGCTAAGTGTTCAGTCCCATGAGTTGGACCTCGTGACCGTGTTCAGTTCTTTAATGAGGGTGACAGGGCTTAGCCCAACCAATGTCTTTTCTATAACGACTTGACTAATCAAATAAGTGAATCAATCAACCAGATAGGAATAACCAACATAAACTCCCGCGCACCCGGCCCGCTGACAAGAACGAACCATAGGGAGAGGAAGGACTGGTTGGTTCTTCGATGAACCTGAAGAAGAAATGCTTTTTAGTCCCCCTTTGTAAGTGAAGGAAAAGTAGTTCCGGTGAGCAGTTCAGTAAGGAATCTATTCGATGAAAGAAAAGCGTTTTAGGGTAGTCGCTAGTAAGGGGAAACGAACGTGAGTCTTATACAGGATGGCTCGATAAATAGGAAGGATTTATAACTGCCAAAAATATGATGAATTAGGAACGATGTCGGGGAATCGATCAAAGTCTGGTTGAAGGACCCACGGGGCGGTAACTAGCCTTTAAGGTAAGGAAGGGAGGCCTTGAGTTGAGCTTTTCCACCTAGCCAAAGCCAACCTTCTTTCTTTGATATTGACGCTCGTGGGGAAAAAAGTCCTTTGATCCTATCGATTATAGTTCTATACCCATTTCCCCCCCTTTAATGGCTTACTACCCATGAAAGGGACTTTTATTCTGTTTAAGAGGATTCCTATACCCTGGAACTTTCAATTCACCTATACCGCCCACTAACCATATGGTAAACCGAAGGATATTCCGCTTCCTTCCAAGCCCACTAGAAAGAGAGTAAAAATGCCTTCTTCTTACTATCTATTCAAAGTATATTCTCAATCGGCGAAGTCTCGCTGTATTGAAAGCGGTAGACTGGTGCTTTTATCCAGTGAAGCACGAGAGCCCCCCTTCTCAGGCATTCACTAGTTGGCTAAACGAAAGCCAAAGAAGTCGGGTATCTCCTTCAGGCGGGATGTAATGAATCCACTGTATAATATTAATATAGTAAGCCCATCTCTGGATTCTGTCTTTCAATGAAAGATTTGAATATATCAATCTCATCGATCGAATCACTTTTTAGAGAAAGACGAGATAGACGTCTAAGTCATACAAGTCAAAAGATCTAGTCAAGGATTGCATCAACCAGATGTTGAGAATGTGGCTAGCTGGATAAATGTGGAAACAAATTAGTTAAACAGCTAGTTCTCTTCCCTTCCCCAAGGGAGCCATATGGAGACCGTGGCTGGTCAACCGCTAGGCTATTTGTTTTGTCCTCATGGCCTCTCTTCGCACTTACCCACCATATATTGATATTAAGGTGTGCAGAACAGGTGAGAAGTCTACTAAATACGCGGTTCTTGGCGACGATGTTGTCATAGCCGACCAGGAAGTAGCAAGGGTGTATGAACAATCCTTCGATCAATGTTGGGTTCAAATTTTCTTTTCAAAAATCCTAAATTTCCAATAATGGTTCAGTTGAGTTTGCAAAGAAAGAACTTTAGGGTCTATGAATTCAGAGTGGACCTTACTTAGTCCTCTATCTATTCAAACTTGAAACAATTGGTACCATCCTTATGGGTTTTAGGCAATTCATGCTCGATATCCTATACGACGCTTTAGCACATTATGTCGTATTCGAGGTGCCAGATAGAGGGTTCTTTCTAGGCTTGACCTTTGCCCTTCACTTAGGTTTGAAAGAGTGAGGGCAATGGACACTAAAATGCGCCTGCCAAAGCAAGCAATGGAGCTTTGGTTAGGTCGTGGTCTTCCCGTATCTACGAGGTCATATCATTAAGGAATGCAGTTGAAGAATGAGTTGACTCCCAGACAGGAGGTATCCCTCCAACGAGCACCCCTTTTCAAGCAAGAAGAAAGAGGAAGTAGAAGGAACGGAAAGAGGCTTTCGAAATGAAGAAATGGAATGATCTATAGCGCACCACGCAGAGTTCACCTGGCGATCTGCCCCTTCCCTTAGTCTTTAAACTAAGCTCTTCGAACAGCCGTCTTTCAACTAAGCTCTTCGCCCCCGGCGTCTTACAACTTGGAAATAAAGACCCGCGTCTATCAACTTGGTTTGCAAACCTTAGTCTACTATACTATTACTTCGAACCTTCGTCTATCAACCCGGGTACTTGACACTATCTACCTCTAGCACAATATCTCGCAATCCAGCTTCAAGTGCTATTTTCATACCGTGTCTCGCTGCAAGGGATTCTCCAATCTCTACATTTTGCTCTCCATAGGCCATACAAGATGTGGCAACCATTACATCTCCCACTGTATCTCGCATTACAGCGCCTAACCCAATTTTCTTATCTCCAAAAAATGCAGCATCTGAGTTCAATTTGTACCAACCAGCCTGTGGTGGCTGCCAAACATTAGAGCTATTCGCACCTTCCTTTGGTCTTTTCTCAATCAGGTTGGCTTTTAAACCAATGAAAAGAAAGACTCGATGGCAAACCCTTTTCTCAAGGGGGTGCAAAAAGAAAAAGAGCAAGTTACTTCTAGGATTTAGAGTTCCGTGCTCTAGGGCTTTGACTTCTAATAAAGAAGGAGAACTTGGAAATCGCGAACCTGCTGCTCGCTCGTGGCTTGTGCTAATGCGACTCGGGAATGAGGGAAGACTACTAACACTTTTTCTTACCTAAGAGCTAACCTAATGAGCTTCCCTTCTACTACCGAAAAGATAAGTTGACCACCGCCTACGCCTACATATTCCACTCACCCTATCCTCTTTGATTCTATTCCAAGGCGAGGTAACGGGACGCCTAAAGTATTTCAACTAGTTTATGGTCCTAATCAGAGATGGGTCCATTGGTCCGCCCTCAAAAAGAGTGACTTCTTATTCCCGTGTTTGATATGGGAGTACCAAACGAGTGTTTGCCATAGTGCCTTTACTTTACGCCTTTATACCTTTTTACTCCCTAACTAGTTCTCTTTTTTTTCTTTTTAAAGTGGATTTGGTCTCGGCTAAGCCGATTTGGTGATCGGTGGATGAAGGATGAATGGTTTAGCCCGGCACTCCTGCTAGTGAAAAGACTTACATCCAATCTGGAATAGAAATCCGTGGATGTTGGATCAGCTCCAAGATGAGCAGTTCCGGGTTTCCTTGGGATCATAAAGAAACTATTGCTTTAGTAGAACGCCATAAAAAGAAGGTAGCATCTTCTTGTCACGATGTAATTTATCAATTAGGATTTATTTTTAGTGTGAATCCATTTCCTTACGGGTTGAGCTGATCCCCGAAGAAAGAGCTGGCTTAGAGATTGCGGGTCCTTCTCAGTTTGTCCGCCTTTTTGGCTACCCTTCCTCTATCAACAAACAGGAAAGGTATTTATCTCTTGAAGAGAAAAGAAAACTTGATGCTTTTATTAAGGTTTAGCTATCGATACGTGAACTCTTTGACAGGGGCCTTTACCTGCTATCTCACTCTCCCTATAATGTCTATCTTTACCTGGAACGAGATGGAGAGGGATTTCAACACTCTGTTCTTTAGAGCTGAGCCAACAGAGGGGTTTGGACGTTGAGTTGAGAAAAGAAGGCATGGGAATGAGTTACTAATAACGAGCTCCCGAAAAAGACATTATATAGACTGGATTATAAGGGTCAGTCATCCGGATTCATTTCTTGTCGCAAATATAAAATTGTAGAATAGCATATCTCAATAGATTGACGTAATTTTTCTACCGCGTGTACATTCCCATAATGATGGTGTTTTTCCAAACTCAAACTTTGTTGTTCAGCATCTTGGACTAGCCATCCTTTAGAAGGTATTGTTAAAAGATCATCAATTCCTCAAGATTCATGGTTTTCTAAGGGCGGCCCATTAGCTTCCAAAGATGGAACAAGGGATTGCTTTCGTCTCTTTCCTTCTGGGCCAGGAATGGAAGTTGTCGTTAAGCTTCTTTGGATCAATCGATAGTGTGCTTATCGCTCTACTTCGCTTGATTCTCATGCCAGTGGACTCGTCGCTCAGCTTTAGGCCTTATTAGCTTCATTTCTGAAGTGAGCATGAAGTGGCGTCAAGAGAGGAAACTCTCTGATGTGGGACTGATACCCCAGTTAGAGGTGGCGAGAGCTGAATCTAACCCAGCGGGCAAAGTAAGAGGTTTGAGTGTAGCAGCTCACTCATTGTTACTTCCTCCCGTGCGGGTGCACGTGTTTGGTGACACGCACACACTGTCCTGGCTTTAACACAGTCAGCGCCAACCACTGGCCTTCTTCTCAAAAAAATAACCCCTAAGAGGCATTATATGATAACCTAAATGACGAGCAAACTTCAACTCTTCGCTATAAAAGACTCCAACGAATTTACCTGTAGGAAAGAGTAAAGTACCTGCTTTATCCTTATAAGGTAAGAATGGACATGATATATTAGTAGGACAGACTACATAGGCCTCAATAAAGCCAAACAAGCTATCTAATTCGACGCTCTCCAAATTCTTTTTCCAGACTGGTATACCACAAGGCATCGGATATTCTTTCATAATATAAGGATATAAAGAGTTCACATCATAATAGTATAGATTCTCCCCATAAGGTTTATAGACATCAGAATGCCCACCATAATACCCGCGCCTAATAAAGGTGTCTTGATTCCTAGTAGGTAAATGAATATGAAAGGACTCATCATCCAAATAATTATTACGAAAGATTTTAAGGGAAAGCGATGACAATGTCATCACTTCCTCGATATCAATATTATACTTATCCCAATAAATCTTTTGTGCCTTCAACATCACACCACCTAAGATAAGGATATCTTGTCGAAGATAGTTTATCAAATCCTCACTATGACCCTGAAGATTAGACACTTCCAATTCAGAATGTGGGATAGAACCTTTGGCACCTAATTCAGGACATAATGTCTTACCTAATGATTCAAGACTGCTAGGGAGCAATGTGCATGAATCTCTGAAACGTAATAAGAACTTACCACCAATATAGACTTTCAACTCGTAAATTTTATGATTCCTCATCAATGTTTTAATTTTATACTCCTTACCACGATCAGCATAATACCTAAGAATGAAAATTCCATCAAATCGGGCGAAATTCTGGAAATAAACTGTTCGAACCCGAGGATTTTTATTAGCATAGATCTCCTAATTCGAGAGAAATTCTAATAACATTCTTTTACTCCTATCTTCAACCGAGCATATGTCTGCCGCGGGAACAGGAAGCACGGAAATCCGTTGGAAGGCTGGGGGGCGAAGCTGGTGGAGGATCAGGAGAAGAAAGCGGGCAGTGTATAATAGAAAAGGGAGACTGGGAAAGAGCAGGGCGAGGCTTCTGATTCAATTCCCAAGCAAGAAAGAAGTGAACGGGAGGAAAGTCAGGCCGTCGTGAGAGCTGTTGGTGGTTTAGTAAGGAAGGTCATTAGGCTTAGGCCGGGGCTCAAGGGAAGGAGTCGTAGCTGCACTTAAAGCAAGGAACCAAGAGGGCGTAAGGGATAGAATGTTTCATTTTTTTAAGAAGAAGACAGAAGTTCTCTTCACCCAAGAAGCCTGGGCGCCGGGGCTTAGACAGCAAGGAAGTTAGCATAGGCATCTCGCCAAAAGCACGAAACTGGTGACCCATAATAGGGCGTTGGGGAGTAGGCTTTCTCTTCTTTTGAAGAGGAGTTGTTAGGTGAAGTAATTTGAAGGTAGGTAGGAAGATGAATCAATACTTAACTTATATAAAATAGTCTTGCTAATGCACATTCCTATGAAGTCCAAATAGCAAAAGAAGAGACGAGCGAGGGGGTCGAAAGAAAGCTCTTTCAATTTCAAATAACAATATACAACCAACAACGCCTTAGGCCACTATGTGCTACTCCGTCATGATCGCGTCCTATATATATAGCAGTTTAGTAAGCTTTCAGTGATGCTCTCTATCTACGATAATAATTTAGATTAAAGTACTAAATCTAGGCTGTTGGCTTGGAATTAGCAGGCTACTTCAAGTGTGCCTCGTCTTGCCGAAAGACTTGGGATTTCTTCAGGACGCGCAGCTGTACCCGATGCAGTTGATTTGTGTGATAGCTCCCTCTCCGGGTTGGTCATGCTTTGGAAGATACTTCAGCCGGTTCTCGTAGTCAATTGTTCATTCGCCTCTTCACTGCTCCCACATCTTTTCAGATGCTTTTCGGCATATCATCATGCAGCCCCCGAAAGAGTATGCATGAAGTCTCAGTTAAGATGAACAAAGACTACTTAAAGCAGGTTTCGAGCTCATCCAAGTCAACTGCGAGTGGTTTCTCACTCTAAGCAAGTGAGTATACCTATCAATGGTATACGAATGATAGAAGCTTATCTACAGCTCTTTTTTGACTTACTTATAGCCCTAAGTAGTTATCTAAAGTGTAGCTAATGCAGAGCAGCAAGTGTAGCTAGGGGCTAAGGTGCTAAAGTAGCTATTGAAGCTAGGAGTTCTTGTTCCTGCTTGAGTGAGTAGTTCGGGGGAAATGTTGCTAAGAGCTCTGCTGTTTTAGCAGTTATTGTAGCTATTGTTGTTTGAACTAAGCAAGTGTAGCTAACCTCGCATTCTGTAGCTGAAAGCGCTATTCAATGTTGCAGTTGCTTCTAACTATTAGCTCTTGTTGCCTAAGTGAAGTTAAAACAGCTTGTTTGGCTTCTAATCTAGCAAGGAAGCAGAGGGGCCCGTATGCTGATGAGCGAGTGAATCTTGCTTGTTGTTAATACTAGCTAGGTGTCTTAGCAAGTATAGCTATTTTTCGTTTTATATAGCAGCAAAACCATTTTCTTGCCAGAGATGCTTGAACAAGTCTACTTTTTTCGTTTTGGAAAAGCTACCTTGCTTACAGTAAAGTCTCTCTCATATGGCAGACAAGCAGAAAAAAGCTAGTGAAGACTGGCTAGCCGTATGCAAACACAGTCAATACTTAGCAAGAGACATAATCAACACATGCTAGTTACAGACTAGGAAACCATAGGGAAACACAGTCATTACTAGCGATAAGTAGCTTATATAGTCAACTACCATATAGAGATAGCAACTTGGTCGAGGGGAGAGGAGCGAAGCCGCTCGAACGAATGTGAGAGGGATACGAACGATAGAAGACAATTGGGATTGGTGGTATAGGTTTTTAAAATCGTCTGGAAGACCAAAGTAAGCGAAATCCACTAGTCCTCAGTAGATCTCTCCCAGGGAGCATTTGTAGACCCATTCCTACCGAAGAGGAACTCCTGGTGAGGGGTCTATTTACAGTATTCTCGTTGCCTTTATCCTTGGATGCCTGATTTAGCACGATGCGGCTCTTTATTCTCTTATGCCCGTACTTACGGATGTAGTAAACTAGATTCATAATTCCTCTTTCTCTTCAGATGTCTTGCTACCTTGCCTACTATCTATATGCTCTCGAGGCTGGCCAACAAGAACCGAACCCCAACTCCCGGTCGGGATCTTTTACTTATGTATGTGTGTCACGATGTAATCTCCCATGTATTCGCGATGATCAGACTTTCATCGATCGGGATACGCTTTCTAACCAAGATCTTAACCCATGGCTCCTAGCCCCGGGCTTAAGAAAGGAGGTACGCGATAATCTCAATCTTGCGTATTCACCTTTCCACGATCTAACTCTTCACGTCATGCTGATCCGCGATTATACGCTCTAAGATATCAAAGGACTTGAACCTACGGCATCAGGTTCGTGAGACCCACGTTCTAACGAAAACCCGGTTGCCCACCTCTGTCGAAGGAAAATGGCTGCTCGCACGAAAGCTTCCCTACACGACTTGTTTCTCTACGCCGAAGGTTGTCTTCTCGATAAGGAATACACTTCTATATAGGATGTCCGACTTATTGTTCCAGGCACGAGCTTTCATCGACTTCCTACCATCCCTGAGTGGGATTCCCAGGCTTTCGCCTTCCTTTCATTGAGGAAGGTTAAGATTATGTTTATGGCCATTATATAATATTAGAACATAACATCGTTCGCAAAGAGAAAGGGGCACGATCTCGAACAATGGTAAGGTGTTATCATTCTCAATGATACCAACTCCTGTAGGCCCCTTATTCAGCTAAAATAGGCTAGGTTTGGAACCCTTGTCGCAGCCCTCGAGAAGCTGGAAAATACCTATGTGGCACTCCTTGCTTGCGGGGCGGCATACCTAAAAAAGAAAGGTTTAGGAATTCGGTCAGGGGTTAGCGGTGATTCCTCAGAAGGAGTCCTATATTGTCATAAATTACATTATTCTTCATATCCGGGGACTCGTGTCCAAGAAAGCGAGGTCCTTTTTTAGAATAGTATGAATCTCTTTTATAAGGGAAGAAAGAGCTGGGTTCTCGAGCCCGTAGTCCTTAACAAGCTCTTCCATAAAGCTATTTGTTCCTATTTCCACCTTTGCCTTAGGAAACTCGGGGATTCTTTCTTTTTCAAAGAGATCCAGATATTTCGAAATGTCATTAATGACAAAAGCCTCTTTCTCATTAATAACTGCCTCCCCTAACGAGCTCTATCTACAATGCATAACTCAAGCCAGTAGCTCTAGTAATCACCAAATAGCGGAGGTACTCGGACAAGGAGTATTGAAATCCACTAGTGAAGCTGTTAACTAACTGAATCGAGCCAAGGAATGATAGGAGTGGCCCATTCGAATGCCTCGGGTAGGGAATATCGATTGAATCGGTAACTACAAACGTTGGCGAAAGAAGCGAACTAACAGTGTTGGTCCGTCCTAATATTGCTAAACCAGTTATTTCGCTAGGAGAGCTACTTTCCCTTAAGTGCTAATGGTTGTAGACCTAGCAAATGGGGAGTGGCTTCCCTTTAGCTAGAACTCATACCTCGAAAGAGTACTTCAGCTACTAACTTAACTTTAAGCTCATACTTGAATGAAACACACAAACTGGGGGTCGGGCATTGAAAGGCATTGAAATTGGATATTAGCATCACTATCGAAAGGAAAGGAGTTGGAATAGTGTTTAGTGAGCGTACTCTGCTGAGAGATATGCCGTGGGGAACGACAAACTACCAACAACAGAGCAAGGGAACTCGAGTCTCCTAGTTGATGTTCGTACTATTCATCGATGGTGAACTGCTAACTACCAACAACATGGGCAGGGACCTAGAACCATTAATGAATAGCGATGGGACTACGAATAATAGGCCCTAGTGCCTAACTCTATCAATAAGCCCTAGCTCATTCCTCTCACGAATAGCTCTTTCCGCTCGACTACCTCGAATAAGTAGCTAGGATCTCTAGCAAGTAGGCCTTACTATGAACTCAGGACTTGCAACTCAAGCAAGTAGCTCCGCTCCTAGGTCAGTCTTTATTATCACATGGTTCTTGCTCCTAGCTAATTGAAAGCTCACGTGACTATGGCTTGATTTTCCTCATTGGCTAAATATGTCGCTTATAACTAAGAAAGCAGCGAAGACGGGTAGGGTGCGGCTTCACGTAACCGAATCCTTTTCCGACTTGACAGCACTTGACCTTCTTCTTCTGAAAGTAAAGAAAGAGATGAGATTGATAAGCCGACAAAGCCAATGAGCCCTAACTAAAGTCCCAAAACGGTACCCTTTGCTGAATTCCAACAGCACAAAGGATGGATTGTTCATTAAATGAGAAAGGTACCCCTCTAGGTCTAAGGTTTCGTATCGATCTATAGACTGATCTACCTCTACCTCTACTTCTACTTCTTATGTC